ATGGCATGGCACCTTTCGCTCATCCATTCCGCCCGCCCGCCCAGACGCGGCGCCCTTTTTCATTATCATCTACCGCCCTTTCTTTCCTCCCGGCTATTCACGCATGAAGATCGTCGTATGTATGCTCGACTTCGGGTTGCCGGTGCTAAGGTAGGAGTACATTATGGCAGGATCAGTCACCCAGGCAAACCAACCCTCCTCCAAGACGAATTGTGCTATGCCCCCCCGATCCCTATAGAGGGAAAGAGCTGCCTGGTGATCCCTAGGTTGCAGCACGTCCGGTCGTTAACTCCTCGCGCGGCTGCCGCCGTTTCTAGGACCGACCGACGCCTCACCTGCACAGGTACCTACGTAGTGTAGTGTCGGTCGCACATTCAACATAGCGTTCGGACTCATGTGCCTTCCAGAACCAGGGGTCTTCGAGCCTGCTGCGTACGATTAGCCAGCCTTGCGGCGGCAAAAGGATTAGACGTCCCCCCATGCTACGGTTCCCTGCGGTCCGAACCCGGTGCCGCATTAGGTTAGGGAGCTGGGCGATAATAGCTCCTCTGCATCCCAAAGCGCGCTGCCCTCCTAGGCGCGCAACACTAAGTAATCCAAGCCAACCCACATTACTGACTAACGGTGGATAATTAGATTTCTTAGAGGTACTAAATACAACTCCATGAATGAGCAAAATGGAGGTTGCATTAATGATAAAGATCTCTGGGGAAACCGCTAAAAAAAGATTGAACATGTGAGAGGATCCGAACGAATTCTGCTTTCATTTCCTCCGTATGAAGCACAGAGTTACTTACGTTACGGTCTTCAACAGGCAGGCTACACTCTAGGCGGCGGCTAGGAGGGATCGCTAGACCAGCAGCCAGACCAACAATGAATGTGTAAGGTGATTCCACACCAGGCTCAATAAATAATTGAATGTAGAAAGGGGATCCTAAACAAAAAAGGAGTCCATGACCCCTTTTTAGAGCGTATAAGGAGAGGTCGAATTCCAAACTTTTCTCTCGAGTATACCCATTACCAAAAAATGGACGTCACTTTGGGACACATGCGGATAGCCAGCCGCCACGCGTGGCTAAAAGTAAGCCAAAAGAGCTTAAACTCTTTTTTTTAGTTCCACTGAGAAACTCGAGTCTTATAAAAGACGCCACTCTACGAGGGAAGTCCTCGTAGAGTGGCGTCTTTGCGAGTTCATCCCAAACAAAGCGAACCCCTTCCGGGTCTTGGTCGGGAAGATGCGGATAAAACGCCAATAGCCCGATGTCAGCTTCTACGGCATAAGCTTTAAAGAAGAGAGCTATCAACGCTAATAATAATAAACATTTCATAAGAAAATCCATTTTTTTTTGAATCTCAAAGGTATAGGTGAAATTTGGAAACAGTCATTTCAATCTTTTTCTTCCAATTCTAAGAAAGAGAAATCCCGAAAAATCCGTCAATAAATGACGAACCCCATTAAAGAGATGATAGGACAGGGCTAAGGCAGTAATCTCGACGGAGATTAGGATGAGCTTTGATGAAAAAAAGAAGAATTGGTAGAAATTCTTATAGGTGAAGCAAATCAAACCTATTTTCAGACAAAGAAGATAAAAAAACAAAACTATAGTGGCTAGGAAAGCCCCGGAGATTCTATGGGAAATAGGAAACGTTGAAGTGAGCTGTGGCTTATAAATAGGAAGATGAGGAGATAACGGTCGAAGGAGATTCATGATATTAGGTTGGATTTATGTTCATTCGCTCTGCGGCATACCGAAAAAAAGAAAAAAGGATTAACACCTTTAGACAAAGGTGCTCTTGAGATATGGGGCCAATTCCAGTTGCTTCTGCAACTATCCCATCGACTACTTAGTAACTAGCAATCCCCATCAAAAAAGGCTGGAGGAGTCCTATAGCAACCCCTGAACCTACGCACTGAACACATACTACGAAACCACTTACAAAAAGACATACGAAAAATCAGGGACGAGGGCTTCAAACGAAAATTGCTCATCCCCACGGAGACACCCCTGCTACTGTCCAATACCCAAAGTCCCTTTCTTATCTAAGAGAATTTATTTCCACGAAATGTTCCCAGATCCAAGACGGGAGGATCCTTTCTAAAACACCATTAAGATTAAGTTGAATTTGAGTGTATGACCTCCAATGTGGATTCTGCCTTCTATAGACAAGGTGTATAGTAAAGGAGAAAGAAGGAAAGGGGAGGCCGTCGAAACATAAAGCTAACATTCTGCGCTATTCATTTTTCAAAAGAAGAAGTCTCTTTTGTGCCATTCTAATCCAAGCTTCAGACTCCAGAATGATCCACAACGAGACTTTGTCCATCGATGTCTAACAAAGCCCCCGAGTCATTTGGGCGGAATCATTTTCTTTGTTGATCACTTGTGCTTTAGGAAGCTCCTGTAACTGCAAGCAATTGAGCTGTGTTAAGCATATCGTGATTGTCGGTTTGTGATCGGTCGGGTCGCTATGGGGGCCCCTCAGTCGGCTTGCCACTCAACTGAGCCACTCTCCCTCCCTGGACGGTGAGGAAGGCTACTCCTCATCCCCGACTCTCGGCGGGCCTCTGTCTCTCTATCTAGCCCGTGATATCGACCCCCCTTTTCATAGAAGGGGAAAGATCTTCACAGTCGTAGGCGACGGAGGGTGTCGCCTAGAGGGTTCCTCAATCCAGAGAAGAAAGGAACCTCTTCATATACGAGAAATTGTTACGTTCAGTTTCCTACAGCAACCCACACACTAGCCATCTCTCTCGAAGAAAGCTCCAGCCCTTTCATAAGGCACTCACCGCATTCAGGCACTCCCGAACATTGCTCTTTTGGTCTTTCTATACCGGTAGCAGCCCTTTTCTCATCCACATCTCCGTTACAGCTCACCGCTGATGCCGCCCTATTACGTAAAGGCAGGCTGCCCTGACTTGACTCCCGATGCTCTACTACATAAGTAGTTCTTCCTTCCTTTCCTTTGGTGGATCGAGTGAGGGAACTAAGCCCTCCCCTAGTTTTGACCTAATGAGCTTTCTTTACGAATTCTTTTTTATATTCGATTGCCCTTAGCACAAGCGCTAAGCGATAATAATACCTTTCCCCCACCGAAAGTTTTGCCGCTCCATTACAGCTTTTTGTCCTTAACCTAAAGGATCAAAGAGGTCATCTCTTCTCGGTCAAGGGGAGTGACAACTCGGCTTAGAGGATAGTGACCACTAGGTTCATGCTAGTTCCAACCTATGATTGTCAAGCTCTCGGACCTTCGCAAGGTTAGGAAACCTTCTTCGTTCTTTAACGGCGGATCATCCTAAGTTTTTACCGACAGTGGAGGAGGTGTGGAAGCAACCAGTGAGAGGCACTCTGATGTTCCAGCTATGCTCCAAGCTGAAGAAGCAGAAGGTGGTACTTAAGAAGCTAAACAAGGAGGAATTCTCTAATCTGCCCGATAGAGTTAAAAGGGCTAAGGAGAGTATGGAGGCTGCCCAGGAATTTGTACAACTTAATCCAATGAATGGGGAAGGAATTAGGGCTGAAGTGATGGCTGTTCATGAGTATGCTTTGCTTAGGAGAAGTGAGGAGAGCTTTTACAAGAAAAAATCCAGGGTCCAGTGGCTCAGTCTTGGGGATCAGAATACTCGCTTTTTCTTTAAGGCAATGGGTAGCTTTCATGGCGTAAGTCGCATTAGTTCAATCACAAAGGAGAATGGTACCAGAATTCTTAAACAGGGGGAAATCAAGGAGGAAGTGATAGGATACTTCAGTAGACTCTGGAGCCAATCACAACCCCACATTGATCGAGACATCCTGGAGGATACTTTCAGTGCCAAATTGAGCCCTAGTCAGCAGTAGGATCTAGAAAAGGAGGTCACGGATCTTGAAATCAAAGAAACGATGTTTTCTCTAAAAGATGGCAAAGCTCCTGGCCCAGATGGTTTTAATGCAAAGTTCTTCAAGAAAGCATGGGGTATAGTGGGTGATGATGTGATTGCAGCAATCAAATCCTTTTTCAGCTCGGGCAGGAAATGATCTATTGAATAGCACCGCGATTTCCTTGATCCCTAAAGTGCCTAATCCCACTTACCTCAGAGATTTCAGACCTATTTCTTGTTGCAACACGATTTATAAGTGCATATCCAAGATCGTTGCCAACAGGTTGAGGAAAGTGATTCCATCCTTAGTGGGCATTCAACAGTCGGCTTTTGTGGAAGGTAGAAGAATTGGCGACAATATCCTCCTTGCTCAGGAATTAATGAGGAACTATCACAGGGATAAGGGCTCCCCTAGGTGTGCTCTCAAGGTTTACTTATTGAAAGCCTATGACACTATTAATTGGGAGTTTCTAGTGGCTACTCTCCAAACCACCGGCTTCCCACAGAGGGTTATCCACTGGATTAAGGAGTGTATCACAACAGCTAGATTCTCTGTTAACATCAATGGAGAACTATGCGGTTTCTTCAGTAACAGTAGAGGTTTGAGGCAAGGGGACCCGATGTCCCCCTATTTGTTCGCTTTTGCTATGCAGGTATTCTCGGGGCTAATGGAGGAAGTCACCACGAACAAGAACTTTAAATTCCACTGGAAGTTCCAGAAGGAACGAATCTCTCATCTTTGCTTTGCAGACGATTTGCTCATATTGTGTAGAGGAGAGGAGGGTGTCATTGCCCTAATGAATTGCTTGTAGAAATTCAAAGAGATGTCTGGGTTGACTCCTAACCCTGCAAAGAGTAATTTGTTCACTTGCGGGGTTTCCGAGGAATCTAAGAGGAGGATGTTGGTAACCTTGGGCTACAATGAAGGGAGATTACCTGTGAGATATTTAGGGGTGCCTTTGATTTCAACCCGATTGAGGAGGATTGCTTGATCTCCTACCCCTGGATTGCCTACCAAAGAAATGGGGACATTGGCACTGAAGACCAGGCCTTTCCGGATACCGGATAGCAGTATGCCTATATCTATAAGCAGCTATAAGCTATTGAGTCTTTAAGTAGGTTCCTAGAAGCCGAAGCCCGCGCACTA